CATCTCATGGAGTATAAGTGCCTTTTACCAGTGAGTAATTTAATTTGGCTAGGCTCAGTCCTCTTATGAGCAGTCCCCTTATGCTTTTCTTAAAAAGGAAAAAGCTCGACTTTGGAAGAGGGAGTGTGTTTCCTGCCTGCCTAGGTCTGAGTATCTGGTCCCCAAGGGGGTCACGCAAGGGATGAGATAACTCGATCTGTTGGGGGAGGAGTTTACTTTTTATTAGGATAGGACGATTTTTATCCCCCTTCTACGTATACATAAATGTTTACATTACAGCCGCCGAGTGCTTCCTGGTGTGAAGTCCCGTGGGTGGTCCCGCTTTGAGGTAGTCTGGGATTTTATTTCTCCATTTTCTCAAGCCAGCTAGATCAAAGATGGCTAGGGCAGGCACAGGTTAATAGCTAGGTCTAGGTTGTTAAAGGGTTAGGTCAAGGTCAAAAGCTGGGGCAGTGGAAGTTTTCCTTTCTGGGAGTTCTGTTCCATTCCTACCAGTAATCTATAGGTATTTCTCTGAAAGAGCTAATGATAATAGATAGATTTATCTTAAGATTCTAGAGAATAAATAGCTTTGTTCCCCTTCGCCTATCTAATCTTCTTTCTCTACAGGAGACTACTCTACTAGTATACTTATTAAGCTGGGGCGGTATCTTTTTAGTCAGTTTCAGGCCAGGCCCTTGCTTATGGATAAGCCGTAGTTGTCCCTCAAAATGCGGAAACCTATACAGTTTGAGTGCTGAGCCCTGTGCTTTGCTGTCCATTTTCCTCGGAAAGAAAAAGGCTTAATTAAGTAGGGATCCCCTCTAGTTCTTACCCTCCAGGTATACTCTCTAGCTCTCCGCCGTCAGAACCTTTGAGCTAACAGCAGGATATATTAACAAGTTCAATAGCCAGCCTATCTCTTAATCGTACGCTTACGAGCATATCTTAGTTCCATCTCGTGGGAGTCCATCTTCCTTCCCGTTTGTTTAAGTTTGAGTTCCCTTCGGGAGGTGGGGCAGGCAAGTTTGAGGTGGGCAAGTGAGCTCTCCCGGCCAGTCTCCTAGGGTCTAAGACAGGGAGTGACTAAGTTTTCAAGGGGAGGCGGCAAGTTAACAAGCCAGTTTCTTTCACCAATCCTGTGAGCTAGCTCCTTTCTTTCTTCCAGTGTAGAACTAGAACCAGCCTATAATCTATTCATCTTACGAACATATTCCCGCTCCATTTTTTCTTAAGAAATAAGAAAGAAAAGAAGCAAGCAGATGAATCGATATATAGTAAACTCTATATACTGAAAATAAGGTACTATCCAGTGAGCAAGCCTGTTCGAGTTGTAGTTCCTCCAGTAGGGCTGGGGCTTGAAGAAGTCGTATATATAGACTATGTCTTTTATAGGTCTGGGCTTTTGCTTTTTTAATCCCCTGAATTGGCAATGGAAGTTGCAGTTTCTTCTGCCATTAATACAGTTTCAGGAGGAGTTGCACTTCTCCCTTACATACCAGAGTTTGAGACTCAGGCTATAGGATCCTTACTCTCCTCTCCTGGGATTATCAGAGTGTCAGATTAGCCTTTGGATTCGTTCTGCCTTCCACTCTATATCCAATCTTTTTCCCTACCAGTCGCTCTCTTTGGCCGGCCTATTGATGGAGCGGGAGTAGGGGTTCACACTTTTAGTATTTTATTTCCAAGCTAAGCCTCTGGAGTGGCATTTCCAGTTGCTTCTCTCTTTCCTGGGGAAAAAGTTCCAGGCAAGCAATTTTTAAAGCATTTATATGAGTTTAGTTTATTAAGCTTAAGCTAGGTTTAGAGCTTTCCTTGTGTAAGCGAATCCCCCATTAAGGATATAAGAGTGGTCAGGAGTGTGTGCAAGGCAGTTTTATAATGTTTAGTGAGGTATTGATTTCCTAGGGCAAGCGCAGTTTCTTTACTTTCAAGCCTTTAAGTCTCTTGGGTAAATAGGGATCCTAATCCTAGGCAAGCTAGTCAATTAAGTTTCTCTTCATTTTCCGAGATAAGCAGTTCCATTCCTTCGCCTTCTCCAGGATTTGACCCTTCGCTTTCCACTGAGCTGAGGTAATCCCTGAAGCCCCTCTGGTTGCAGTGGCAGTTGCCAGCGAGTAAGACAGTGAAAGCAATGGCTAGGGATTTTATTACTCTTCTTGACAAAGAGAGGAATCGTTTTGGACTTTAGCTTCTCCCTGGGAGAGAATACTATACGATTAGTTTCCCCAGTTCTCTTCTTTTAATCTAATCTACTGCAATTGAAAGCTATTCTCCAGTCTGTGCTAAAGATATTCCCAAGTTTGTAGGTTCTTCTTTAGAGCCAGTTCCACTCGATCCCTCTGAGCCTGTTGGAGTTGCATAGTAAAGCATATTTTCTATTTCCTTTCCTTCTCCAAGCCATCCAGCCGCGCCAATTGCTGCAGTCCTAAGGTAGCCTCTTGCAGCAAGCCAAGCAGGAGATGAAAAGAAAGCTCTTCTCTTTCTTTAGAAGCAGGAGAAAATGCAGTATAACCATCTAGTAATAAAGCGGTAAGGACTATCCATTGGAGGATAAAGTTAGCTAGTTCAAGCAAGGGTAAAAGCAGCAATATTGAAATCTGGGATAGCTGGTTCCACGGGTTCTAAAGCTCTAGAGCAAGTAAGTTTTGAAGCTATCCATATGGATCAAGGGATAATTACAGTGCTAAGTCCATCTAGTATGAGTTCATAGCTAGGAAGCCAATCTAGGCTAGGATAAGTTGATAGGTAATAGATTGCGGGTTAATCATTGAATCTTCCTTTTTTTGAAGTATGCCTGTTCCTCCAGCCTTTCTATGTTCTGTGTCACCGCAGGGTAAGCAAGGGCAAGGGTAAGCGCAGGAATATTTATTGAAAGCTGTATTAGGTGGTATATTTTTTTTTCAAGCGTTAGTTTGAAAGTCTTTAAAAAGCCGTATCTTACTCTATCGAATGCCCCTTTTGAAACTAGATCTTTTAGGAAAGCTAGCCACTCAAAGGAGTAAAGCAAGTGGGCAAAAAGAATTCTTATTTGCTCTTATATTTCCGGAGCACTCTCTCATCGTTAGACCTAGCAGGGAATGAAATGAAAGTATTCAACCATATGATGATAGGAGTCCGTCCTACCTTGGATAGCGGATTCTAGGTCCTAAGGATAGAGGCTAGCCAGTTCCCATTCATCCAGTTCCCTTTTTGGAGGTTCAGTGCTAGGGCTTGAGTTCAAGTTGTAGTTGCGTTCCATGCATAGGATGTTATAGGTTACGGGTTCGATACATTTCCAGTGGAGTTGTACATTCCAGTAGAGTCTTTCCTCTAGATAGAGGACAAGGTTCCAGTGGAGGCAATCTAGGCTCCCAACTCTATGGATTTTCCGTAGTTGCTCTTAACCCAGCTCTCAAGTTAGCTCGGGACGGGAGGCTATGAAATAGTTGAAAGCAGATGCTGAATTAGAGACAGTAGATCCAGTATCTCTTACAGAGGAAAGAAAGGAAGCCAAGAAAGTCGAGGGAGAGAAAAACCACTGTTTAGTTTAGATCCGATTTGAGTGGGTATGGCCCTTTTTCTAGTTGGAGAGATGCTTGGAATAGCCTAGTAGCGTACCCAAAGGTCCAAGGCAAGGCATCGGGTTACTTTCTTTCTAATTGGGAGCGAAGAGGAATCAGATCAGAGCTTAGCTAAAGGTTAACTTAACTAGGATAGATGGGCCTTGAGCCTTTAGCTAATCTCGAATGTTGTTACCCAATTCACTATCCCCACGGTTGGGGCTTTACATCAAGTGGAAAACCGGGCGCTACTGATGCTGCTCGTTCCACCGTGCTCCTTTTGGAAAAAACTGTGAAGCACAACCCCATCTTTGTCTTTTGCTATAACAAGTGCTGCTTCTAGTTCGACTGGAGAAAATGTAACCGGTGCTGCTAGTGGTGGATAAGCTTGCTATGGTAGTGGTGGGAGAGCTGACTAAGCGATGAGTTCTGACTCTGCCGCAGAAGCTGGTGGTGGAACGACTACCCGCTGCTGCTGCGCGGCTGTTGGATCGACTGTGATAACTCAGCATACCTACCCTAGCTCTTCTTCCCTTTCACCAAATCGAGGATGAGTTTCATACTGAGGGTTGAGGATAATTGGTAGGCAAGGCTGATGCGATTGATTCGCGGACTGATAGGATGACTTGGAAGAAAAGGCATTGGGCTGATACGAGAGATGGACCGACGCAGACAGATTGACTGACAATAGCAATAGGCTCTTACACGAGCTGAAAAGGGAGGAATGCACCACCGGAAAGAGAAGATTCAACCTTAGCCTTAGCCCCTAAGACGATAGGGGACTACTTTGAATAGCGATATGCGGGCTAGAGCAAATAGCCGGAGACAGAAGTTAGCCTAGGGGGCTTCCTTTCCTATAGGGTCTGTTACACGAACGGAAAGATAGGACCGAATACAAAGCATTGACCCGCGAATGATTGATTTCAACATTTTTATAGGAAAGCGGGGATATAGAGAGGAAAAACCACTTATTTGAATGCAATTCGCTCTATGAATGTCACAGAATAAGTGGTTGAGATAATAGATATGAAGACTGAGCATGCGGAGAAGAGTGTAATGTTACCCGCTCTGTTAAGGTAGTTCAATGATCCGAGGGAATGAAACTAGTGAAGTTTGCCTATTTGGCATTCAATTCATTAAGCATTCTCCTTTCTTGCTCTGGACTGACTGAGGCATTGGACTAGATGCGCTGCTAGTCCTTGCTTCAGTAAGTAAGGCTGTCTCTTCTTCCCCGGCTTGAAGTAAAGTGTCAGTTCCTTTCGTGCAACCTACCCTTGCATATGCCTCCTCTTCCTCGTACAAAACAATGCCTTGAGGAATCCGTGCATCGAGACTAACATATGAGACTAGTGAAATAAGTTACTTGCCCTGGCTTCCTACCTCCACAGAAGACTTGATAACACTAAAAGAGGGAATGGTGGGTGCTCCACCTCGACCTCGAGCCTTCCCTTCATCACTCTAACCTTTACCCGAAAGAAGGAGGAAATCACGATAAGGGCAGTCACCCACCCGGGGGAAGTGTCAGGCCAATCGACCATCAGCTGAGGAGAAGAAATATCGAAAAGATTGAACTTCAATTACGCCGCCATTTAGTAGTGATTCGGGGGAAGAGGAGCTTGGTAGCTTGCTCCAGTCCAGTTTCAGAGGTTCAGAAGCCAAAGGCAACTCTCAGACCCTTTGAGTTTACAGACTCTGCCGCTTAAGTGACTACGAGATAGAACATGGGTTCACCCGCTCAAAACAAAACTACAACTAGACTACCAGAAGAGGAACTTAACGGGCAATAAGACCTACTAATAGGAAGAAAAGGTGCTATCAAAATAGGTTCCGAATCGAGCAATAAGTGAAGGAGCTTGACCAATCCCAATGAGGGAAGTAGCTGAAAGAGAAGCGGAAAGGGACATCTTGAACTCAGGGGGAAGGGACCTTAACGACAACCAAAGAAGTGCGTGCATTTCCCGATCAAAGAAGCCCTTGAACTCACCTTCATTCAACAAAGAAACTTCACGCATGAACTCTCCTCGGGATTGGACTCTTTCTGACAGCCCTTTTGCCAGCGTAGCGCATTGAAGTGGGGAATGAAAAAGACAGAGTGGCCGCAGGAAAGGAACTGGCTTCATACTATATAAGTAAAGGGATTTCCTCTTCCCGGAATGAAAGACAGAGAAAGGAAGGAATTGGTATTGGTACCGCTTTGCCTTGCTTGGCACCTTTCCTTCGCTTGCTTTCTTGCATGGACAGCTACCAAGCCTTACCTCTTGACTTTCCTTCGGGTAGACTAAGAGCTCTTTCTTCAATAAAGGTTTTGAACAGTTCAATGGCAGATCCCCCTCTCTGGAAGGTACGGCATTCAGCTTGTGGATCGAATTGGGTAAATATAGAAAGGTAGTTTCAGTGATCCTCTGGTTCAAGCCTAATTCCAATCGAGGTTGCCTTAAAAGCATGAAATTCAGTCAGCCTTGACATTAAGGTAAGGGTAAGTATATCGTGGAGAATGTCTTTTTTATTAGAGTTGGAGACGAAAATCTTTTCTTTGATGCGCAGAAGACGGGGTGAGCTAGACTAATGGCATGGGAAGGGAACTTCCTTTCCTCGAGAAAGCAGGTTCCTTCTTTTAGCCTCAGTGAACCAAGTTCAGTGATCCAATCAGCCTGAATCGGACAGAAGAAACTCTAACTCGAAGGATGGGATCAACTCTCACGAGAAGGAAGGGCATGATTCAGAATATAGTGAATCCGGTGTGGAATCGAACGAGAAGGGAAGGCATTGGGCTTGTGGATCTAACTCCTAATCAGTCAAGTCGGAAGAGAGGAAAGAAGGATTAAGAGCTCATCTGGACTGACTGGTAGAGCGTGAAGCTGTACCCCTAAGTCAGCTTGGCGAGTTCGTTTGCTATCTTATTTTACGTAATATCGGGTGTTAGAACGGATTCTCCTTTAGTAGCTAGTCGAAGATGGTTCACCTGGACTTGCATCCTATGAAGTATTAAATGAAGGAAGCCAAGCATTGAATGACTTATGAAGAGAAGCATGCCTGACGCTTTCTAGAAGAGTTGTCTTAGATACCGAATCAACTGTCTTAGACTTGACTACAGAGATCGAACTCGAACTCATCATCCTTGGCTGCTATGAAACATATCGCTTCTTCGTACCGTACTCGACCTTGGGATCAATGTCCCATCCACCGCCCTTCATCTAACTGCTTTAGTCAAGCAGTCACGTGCCTCTTCCAATATTACATATTGCCTCGCTCTCAACGCAAACGATAGTAAGGGAGTCCGCGGGGGGGTCATATTGATCCGGCTATATCCACTAGCGCTCCTGTCCCGTGGCATGAGGTATGATTGCTCTATTCTCGCCCGCAATCCTGACTATTTCGTAGCCTCTTTCTGTGCCGCCTCGTTCGACTACTTCTCCTATTTAGATTCAACCTCTTCAAATCGCCTTAGCTTAGTAAAAGCGAAGGGTCCAGGAAAGAATGCACCGAGAGGTAGAAGACTCACTATCTGTTGTTTACGTCCTGCGGTAATCAAACATCGCCTCTCGTAGACATTCGCGTTCCTGTGCGGTTATCAAACGCACTCGTATGCCTTTTTGGGCTTCCCCTTTTTCAATCACCTCCTACCTTATGGAAAGCCCACTGCTGAAGACCCTCAATCGAAAGGTCAAGGATTGTTCGTGCTGTTCCGGATATAGAGAACACCATCTCCGGTTCTTGGAAACCCACCGCTCTTCTTCTTATCGCTCTGCTTCTAGCTATTCGGATAGACTACACCTCAGAAAGAAAGTCCGCTATTCTATTCAATATCATGGCAGAAATCCCGGGAATGGGCATCCATCATCAGATGTCTAGGCACAAAAAGAGAGATATGCCAGAAAGACAGGATACGGGTACTCTACTCTACGGGGGAAGGAATGGGATTTGGCACGCTGAAACCCTAAGCCCCCTTTCCCTGGTTTCTATATCTTTATTACGAATAAGTTTGATGATTCCGTTGTCTCTCTTTCCTAGGCCTGTTCCAGGTGTGTACCCGGATCTAAGCTCCGAAACCTGCTTTTCTTAAGCCCGACGTCTGTCACTTTCAATAGTAAGCTTATTCGATATCCTCCTTCGCTTTACCTATTTGAATTGAACTAGAGCTTTATTGATTGATTGATTGACAGACAGACCGGATTTCCAACTAGATTCCTATTGAGACCCTTGACGACCTACCAGATGATCATCCTAGAGTTCCCTCTAGCGAAGTTTTGTCAAAAGACATAGACCGTGGCGTGGCATTAGTTCTAGCTCTCATTTCTTGCTTTTCATAGCTAACTGCCCAGACAAAGAAGGTCAGAGAAGGCTCAGGTATGATTAAGTCTCAATCGATTCTCACTATCGAATCGATTTCTCCCAAGGCTAAAGAAAGCACTGAGCCTGCTCCGAAAATGCTGTGAGAAAGAGGATCTGTTGGTTTAGGATATAACTTTTGGTTCATGAAGAAGCGACCCCTCCGCATCAAGATAGTCAATCGCTGCTCCTAGAACCGGGGGAAGACTAAATGGGCGAAAAGAAGACATTCCGGGGGCGAGTGAATCAGGCTCCGTGCCAGTCAATCTAGTTGCTGGTTGATCTCCCTCAGGGCGAGTTGCTATCGCTGCTTCCTCTTTCGTTCAAGCGGCATGAAGCTCATCTTCATTGACTGACTCGGAAATGAGCCCGTCACCCGAGAAGACGGACTGACTGGCATCGTACAATATAGAAGGCTGATCCCGCTTTGTTAGCCGCTCCTTCATCTGTCAGTTAAGCTGCTGATAGCTCATTCCCTGAATCATCGGACACAGCCATACCCTATGTGAGTTTGTTTGCTGGAAGAGAGGTGTCAGAGGACTTCCCCGATTCAATTAAAGAAGGAATCTCATCTCTCTTCCAATAAAAATAGAACAGGAAGAGTCGGAAGTCCGTAGCTTGGAGCTTGGCCTGACTGCTTCCTCCACTAATTGCCGGAAGAAGCCGGCCGTAAAAGAAAGATCTTCTACTTCAACCTGGCTTCGGTTGACCCCCTTTCGGTGGTAGTAAGAGCAGAGTCTTGGGTTGGTGCTTGAAGTAAGGGTCATCAAAGAGACGGATTTCCTTTTTTGGATTTGGTAATCTAGCTAGACTTCCTGGTATTCCAGTTTCTAGGAAGGGAGACATGGCTAAGGCTTGTGGCTAAATTGCTACGGCTTCCTCTTAGAAAGAAAGGTAAGAAGGAAGGTCAAGGGAAAGAGATAAGGTATAGCATAGCCGGTGGGAAGGAAAGAGTAGTGTTTAGCAATCCGGCTGACATTGAACTTGAACTAGCTGCTGCCATTGAAAGAGAAGAGAGTTCCGTGATTTCCGGGCTTAGCTCTGCTTTTGTTGAAGGCATAAGCGCTGCTATTGAATTCTTTTATTTTATGGCCTGACTGTTTTCTGAACGAATCCTGTTCTCTTATCCCCTGCTGTCTCTGAAAGATCAGATGTGAACTCTTCTCGACTCTGAACGAATGGTTTCAGCTATTGTTCAAAGGAGAATGGCTCAAGTGGAAGCAGTTGAGTTTGCTGGTATCATAAATCTTAAACAAGTTGATCCCACGTGCTATCCAAAAGGATTTTTTTAGTTAGGAGTTTATCCCCGATAGCAAAGGAAGTGGCAGCAGTGGTATCGTATATAAGAGGGAGGCTGCTTTTCTATTTTATAGAAGAGTTCTTTCTTTCGAACCATCGGTACTCGTGTACCATTGCATAGGCCGAAATTGACTACTTTACCTCCCCGCCCCTTACTCGTCTTTTGAAAGCCAGAACATTCGCATAGAGGAGTATCTGTATCACGCATGCTCCCCCACTGATGACAAAATGACCTTCTATCCTCTTCTAGGAATTCCTACCCCTAAAAATGGGAGAGGGGAAAAAAGTGGAAGAGTATTCTGCATGAATATGCTTCTGCACTGGGAATATCTCATAGCGGGAAGGCCCAGAGATCATAAAGGATGGGATGGGAATGGAGGCATTCCAGCCCAACATACTCCGGTGAATAGGTCGAGAGAGATAGGTAGGGGAGTGGGATAAAGGAAGTATAGTGAACAGTTGAGTGGCTATCCAACCATTCAATCGGCTATGGAGGGAGGTTTCAGCAAGCGGGTAAACCGATGATGACTAGTACAAACTTAGGTAGGTCGATCGTCGCTCATCCCGCGTGTTCCCCCCCGTAAAGTTTTTCATCCCTATGGAAAAGCAAGTATTCCGATTGGAGGAAATTTCCACCCTCTGATGATCCATTCCGCCCTTCCCTATACTATAGCCGGAAAGGTATTAAATCTTATGGATTACTTTCAGTAGTTCTTCCACCCCCTATTTGAGTAAGGCTGGAAGGAATTGGCAGAATTTTTTTAGGTCCCAATGAGAGGGGACCAGGTCTTGCGACGGATGCAAGCTAGACTTTGAAGCAAAAAATCCAAGATTTCATAGAAGAAGGAAAAATCAACGTGGCGGATGAACAGGAAGCTCCTAAGAACCCCAACGATAAAATGGGAGTTTTTTTTTTTATTATAGAACTCGCTCCCTAGTCACGCTCCGGTCTCAACATACTGGGCCGAGGAAGTGTCCGATTTCCAACATCCCCCTACCATCACTACAATGAATGTTATTTTTACTATCTGGCTTTGTGAGGAACTCCCACTGGATCATCATGACCCCTACGTTCCGGCTTCCAAAGGCGATCCTAAGGGAAGAATCATTTTGAAAAGGGATAAGGCTGCAAGAAGAACAACGAGAGGAAGCTCAACCAAGTCCCAAGATTATGCTGTAAGGCATCGATTTCCTCTTTTTTGGCCGGTTGCCGACACTTCCGGGATGCTGCTTCTGCAAAGGTATCAGGTTCTTTGACAGATTCGATAGAAGAAAGAAAAACACGATGACTTCTAAAAAAAAGAATCATAAGAAACTAACCTCTGCATTGGAAATTTAAGACGAGAGGAGCGACAACCCTCAAGAGGTGAGGAGTGTTAATATATCTATCATTTATATATATATATATATAAATCCCCAGATCCATCATTCATTCATTCCCTCACTCACGTTTTCTCAAGGTATCAGAGCGGAGTTTTGGGTAAATCCCTTTCGATTTCTGCTAATTCTCTTCTTGTTGCACTATGCCCAAGCTTGACGATAGCAGTGGAGCGCTGTCTGCGGCGGTTGTTGCTAAGGAAACACTCAAGGATCGAGTGACCCAACTTCATGGCAAGGTCGACCATTTGGGCGGACAAGTGTAGACTATGGCAGAAAGGCAGGAGAATCGGGAATTGTTGGTCACCAGACGCTCGCTAATGAGTACCGCGTCTTCCCAGTGAAGGAGAGCGGTCTTCATGGGGCCTCAACGATCCCGGTGGCGATGTCCAAAACGTGACGGACTAGGTAAAATTGAGGAGCTTTCTGTGGAGATAGGTCTCCGGTTCGTGAACCGAATGTCTCACCTGGTGACTCCAGACGCATTTGAGTCCTGTAACCGCAGCCATTCAACGGGATTCGAAATGCCAAGGCTCGAAGACCTCTGGGACATGGAACAGTACTTTAATTAAGGCTGTTCGTGCCCCTTTTGACGACCAAGTAACAATGGCAACAATGTATCTTTCTGGGGATGCGAAGCTGTGGTGGCGGACGCGATATGAGGATGTGCTGGAAGACCGTTGCGAGATCAACGCCTGGGAGGAACTAAATAGGAAGCTCAAGGAAAGGAGCAGTTCCTGCCTGAGAACGTTGCATGGCTCGCACGAGAGCCCCTGATGCGGACCGGCACTGTTCGAGAAAATCAAAGCAGACCATGGGGGACTGACCCGAGCTATAGATAAAGGAAGGACTTTGATAGATAGAATAAGGCACTCAGACATCAAAAAGAGGGCTACTTCACTATGAATGGTAACATATGAATTGAAACTAATGCGACGGGTGTCAATTACCAAAAACGACTCGACCACTAACTTAGTCTCGCGGGACTTCTAAGACAAGGCCGAAGATAGATGCGAAGAATATTTGAAACCACTCTCGAACCATCACACGGATTCCAACCCAACTGCCCATGATATGGTAAGAACGGAATGAAAAGGCAAAAAAACGATTCTATGCGCAGACGTGAAAGCTCTATCGATAGAAGCATTCTAGCCTATTTTGATTTAGAGAGGATTCCCTCGTCTGAGAACCGCCATTCACGCACTATTCTTCCCCACTAAAAAGAGCGATTGATAATCTCGATAACCTAAACAAAAATGCAGAAGTGAGCGTATCCCAAAGCTCTCCTCTCCCCCCCTTTTTTAGCCAACACCATTTTTCACCTTGTTTGGGTCAAAGCCAAAAATCTGATGAATAGAAGGAAAAGAGATCAGAAAGATACGCGGACGACTTTACTATAGTTTAGGTCGGATGTTTCCGTGAGCAGTAAGCAGCGGATCCCCCCTTATTTTGGGAAAGCTGGTGGCCGCGTGTGAATTCTTTCAAGGCAAGGGGCGGCCTGATTCGACATTGTTGTTTTCTCTGATCCGGTCGAGGTGGTTTTCGTTTACCAGCGCGTAGGTGGTCTAAGTTCCTATGACCGAGTCTTTCTGGCCCCTGTGAACATCTTTTCTTAATGTATTAAAGAGGGCCTCTCTAACCGGTGAAAAGTGGTGGGTGTCCACTAACGGCCATTCCTGGCTCGGCTCCGATAACGCAATTCCGGGAGGAGTCGGTAGTTGGGCACTGGATCCCTTCGGACCTGGAGAACGTGTGACGCTGGGTCGGGGTTTGGTGAACCAACTGGTCGCTCCTCTAGTTGAAGTATCGGGCCCCTTTTTCGTTGCCTAGGTTACACCTTCGGAATACCCCAGAAGGGAATTTTTCTCTACTTCCCTCAATCTTCACTTTACGCCACGCCGACTCCCCTTTCGTCATAAGGCGTGGAATTAGACCAAGGGGAATCCCCATAGGAACTAGTCCCTCAGATTTCGC